CAAACCAAAGGGTTATAGCTCAGTTAGGTAGAGCACCTCGTTTACACGCGCGCCAATGTTTTTTTTTCAAAGAAGGCCATCGTGTAATCAAAAGACTTATTAATAAGTCGATGTCTTACTCCATGACTTTTAGAGAACAATAGCCTGACACAAAAGATTCGGGTAAACTTAGGTATCCTTTTAGACGCCCAATATAACCCCATCATTGATTTAAGGCCTTGATAAGGTAAATACGCAGTCTATTCAATGCTAGGCATAATGAGTATAAGGACCTCAAAAAATGCTCTTTTCTTCCTATCCTATGAACTTTAAGGTGTATAAAGTTTCATACTGTATTCTTTAAGCAGAAGCGGGGCAATGGAGATTCTATTTAACTTAGATTGATCTAAGTCAAAAGCAAACCTACATCAGGATAACCCTTCTTTGAAACACTTTGGTAGTGCTCTCGGATCGGAATCAATAAATCCGAGCACATAGAGCCATTTTGTTATCTTTCTATCAAGAGAATTATGGTAGACTAACTGATTATTTATATCAGTTAATGAATGAGCCCAATGCAAAAAAAAAAAAATGCATGTTGGGTCTTTGAAAAAGTTCGAATCATTTTGATAATAAAAAGTTTGAGCTCTTTTACCGAGAAGGTCTACGGTTCGAATCCGTATAGCCCTAAAAAAAATTCAAATAAAAAAATTCTTGTTTTCATTTCTTCATTCTTTTTTTTCTTTGTTGTTTGGAACTGGTCGCTTGGGGGCGATTACTTGGTTCATCAAAAAAAAAACCATTCTCATAAGCTTGCTCGCAACAATCATTCAGGGCCGAGACATAAAACTGAAACCAAAAAAATCACATTTCAGTAGGTAAATCCAATTTGTATTTGTTCGAATCTTGGTTAAGCAAACCATAATTTCTTCATTCCTCTTCATAGGTCAATCAATTACATATGAAATTTCCTCCCCTCTTGCCCGTAATTAACAAGTTAGTGAGACTTTTTTCTTTATCTTTTTGCTACCTATTCAAGCCTAATGAATTTTTCGAGGTAAAATCGTGACATGAACTCGATTAAAAACACATTCCAACCTAACCCAACCAAACCCCAATCCTCTAGTAAGTTACACGAGTTTAAGAACCACGTACTGTATTTATGGACAAGTTCACAAGTCGAAGTTTGAAAAATGAGAAAATCTTTGAAAACTTTCATTGTTAACATTGTAAAATAGGTTTTTGGCATACTTCATGTACTTCGTAAAGAAAAAAAGGAGTTCTTTTTTCCGTATTGAATATCAATTCAATATCAATATAAAGAATAGAAAGATAAAGTAAACAATATACTTCTTATATTTTTATTAATTCGTATTCCTTATTAATATTAATTAATATTTCGAATTAATAATAAATAATACAAATAAAGAATCTAAAAAGAATATATAAATCTTAACTTAATATATATATAGATTAATTAATAATCTAATCAATAATATAGTAATATACTAAAAAATGATAGTATAATATAGAAAATAATATAGAAATTAGTAAATGATATAGAAAACTAATAAATGATATAGAAAACTAATATAGAAATTTATATAGAAATTATTAATATATTAATGATTTCTATTAATATATATCATAGTAATAAAAATAGTAATAGAAATGAAATTTTTTTTTACTCTAAAAAATATTTAATAAATTGAAAATAGAAATTAATAAATAAAATAGTAAAAAAAAAAAAAAAAAATAGTAATAAGTAATAAATTAATATTATCTATTTTAATATAGAATCAAATATAGAATAAATATTCATCGAATATTAATAGAATAGAATTCTATATATAATTAATATAATAATTTAGAATTAATATAATAATAATAATTAATAAATAGTTTAAATAATTTTAAATAATTAATTAAATAATTAATAGTTTAAATAATATTTTCAATTTCTACATAAATTAAAAAATAAAAATTTAAATTTTCTTTTATTAAATATTTAATTTCTAATTTTTAATAAAAAAAAATGAAAATAAGAATTTGGAAATTCTACTAAATTTCAATAAATTCTACGAAATTTCAATTCTATTAGAAATTTAGAAATTCTAAACAACTAAACAAAAAATAAAAATTCTATTTTGAATTCCCCCAATTTTTTTTAGAAAGAATCCGAAGTAAAAGGCGAGAGGAGCGTCTTCTTTATACTATGGCAATATCGAATAACAATATCGAAAAATTAAAAAATTGAAGTAAACATAATAGAAAAAATCGATAAATCTTGAAAAGAGACATGTACCAAAGCAAGCAAAGAAACTTGGGCGCTTGAATCAATTTTTGTTTTGACTAACTGGTTATGGGTGAGTTATTAAGTTAATTCCAATTCGACTCGATTAATCTAGTATATTTTCCACATTCATAGGAGTGCGCCTATGTTTCTGATTTACGAATATGATATATTCTGGGCGTTTCTAATAATATCAAGTGTTATTCCTATTTTAGTATTTCTAATTTC